CTGATAGCACCTGCACCCGTAGAGATTTCTCGGTTTCGAAATGTCTCGAAACCTTGAGTAGTAAAAAAGAGTGGGATGCTGTATTTCCAGGATTGTATTTCATATTCGAATGAACCTCGTAATCGTAAGAAAGTAGGTTTTTTAGCTATGGACCTAGCAAAAGAAAAATCGAGATAGGTTCCTATAGTATTGGATTCCCCCCCTCACAATCGGACGTGAAGGTTTCCTCTCATCCGGCTCAAGTAGTTACACCAAATAAAGAAAGGGGTTCTTCTTCTTTTTAAACTTTTTTTTAAACTTTGTTCGAGAAAACCCTACAAAAAGCTACTCTTTACTCAAGTTCCCAGTAAGGACCAGCCTTTCATTGATTCATTCTTATCTTATTTTCTTTTTGATTTTCACTCTAACCTTTTTACTTTCTTTTATGTTTATTTATGTTTACGAAAAAAAGGAAATGTGAAATTCTTGAGTAGTCTACTTCCCCTCAAATGATGAATCCCCTGAAAGGAATATTTTGGGACTCGTAAAGGATTTATTTGTCTATATATTGTATTGTTCCATTCGATCTTTTTTAGGTCTCTACTCACCTCGATGGTTATGTGCCATGATATCCCTTGAAGCATATATGCGATAGATAGGCTCCTGTAACCATGCCATATTCGCTTGCGCTTGCCTGAACAGAATTTCTTTCTCAAAGAAATGAGAATGTATAATTCCACAAAAAATCTTTTTTCACGAGGTATAACTAACTATTCCTATATTATCTGTTACGGAATCGACCATGGATCAATTCCCCTTTTCTTCCATTTTGAAGTCTTGAATGCACCCATAATTCTGAGCTTCATGTTCCTCCTCCCAAGATACATGTCAGAGCCGGGGGCATCCCAATCAGATTAAATGGGATGACAGTTTCTCAGTTCAAATCTGTCAAATGAAAATTTCGATCAAATCACACATCGCAATATACTAGGCCCTCTAATTCCCTAAGGGGCTTATCTAAAAGATTCGCAATATAACTAGGAAGACGTTTCAAATACCACACATGAGTCACTGGACATGTCAGTTTGATGTATCCCATTTTGTACCTTCGTATCCGAGAATCAACAAATTCCACCCCGCATTCTTCACAAGATTTCGGGTCTTCTTTTTCAGCCCCAATCCCTCGGTAATTTCCACAAGCACAAATCCCACTTTTTATGGGTCCAGAAATTCTTTCACAAAACAATCCATCTTTCTCCGGTTTATTAGTTTTATAATGAAAAGTATAGGGTTTTGTCACCTCTCCAACTATCTCTCCATTGGGTAGAATTCTTTTTGCCCAAGCCTTGATTTGTTGAGGGGAAACTGGTCCAATTCGAAGTTGTTGATGTTTATACTGGTCGATCATAGAATAGAAATTATGATTCACTGAGATCAAGCTTCCTTCCTATTCATCTGGAAGTTCTTTTCAGATACAAGGAAATGATTCAGTTCCAGGGACAAAGATCGTAGTTCTCGAACGAGCAATCGAAAAGATTCTGGAGCACCTTCTGGGTTAGGTACTGTTGCTCCAATAATCGTAGCACCAAGTACTTCTTGACGAGCTCTAATATGATCAGATTTATAAGTAAGCATCTCTTGTAAAATATGAGCAACACCAAATCCCTCTAGAGCCCAAACTTCCATTTCTCCTACTCTTTGTCCCCCTTGTTTGGCCCTCCCTCTAAGGGGTTGTTGTGTAACAAGTGCGTAATGCCCACTGGAACGCCCATGGATTTTATCATCAACTTGATGAATTAATTTTAGGATATAGGACTTTCCTATTAGAACAGGTTGTTCAAAGAGATCTCCTGTTCTTCCATCAAATATTCTGCTTTTTCCCGGATATTCGGGTTCAAATACCCATGGATTCTTTGTTTGCTTACTGGCTTCATATAATTCAGAAAACACTAGTTTTCTTGAGGCCTCTTGCTCATATCTCTCATCAAAGGGTCCTATTCTATAATGTTTCTTTAGCAGATCCCCCGCTAACCCGAGCGAACATTCAAATATCTGGCCCACATTCATTCGTGAGGGGACTCCTAATGGGTTGAATACCATATCCACGGGCGTTCCATCTTGCAAATAGGGCATATCTTGTCTAGACAAAATCTTAGAAATTATACCCTTATTCCCATGCCTTCCAGCTACTTTATCACCTACTTTTATTTCACGTTTCTGTAAAATATATACACGAATCCTTTCTGGATTATAATTGGAAACCCCCTTTCTATGGATCCATCTCACATCAATAACTCGACCCCTTCCTCCTATAGGTAGTCTTAGAGAAGTTTCTTTTGAAGTGGATACCTGAATGCCAAGTATAGCTCGTAATAATCTATCCTCCGGGGCATATGACGATTCGCTCGCTGTCTGAGGTGTTAATTTACCTACTAAGATATCACCTGTTTCTATCCAAGATCCCAGCATCACAATCCCATTTCTGTCTAAATTTCGGAGTAAATGAGCCTCTAAATGCGGG